AGAAAAGAAACTAAAGATTAGATAAAATGAAAATCCAAGAGGTTGGTTTCTAATTCTAATAATTCATGAAGGAAATTCTCATATTGTCCTAAGTCAATTGAATTCAAAATCCATAAATTGCATTTTCGTTGCATATGCATAATTGTAGAAGAGATTTTTTTGTAATAATAATGTGACCTCCCCCTTTTACTTTTTGTTTCATTTTAAAGAATTAATTTCCAGTAACAAGAAAAAGAAGACTAGTTTTGGATCAATTAAAAAGAACAACAAATAATAATCAAAATAAAAATACTAAATATTTGTAATGTATGCATTGTTTTGTTGTATTCAATTCAAAGGTTTTTTTCTTTCTTTAACTAACTACAAAGATGATGGGTTTTTCACTCTATTTTCTATATAATCTCGAAAGAAAAAAACCTAAAACCTAGAAAGGAAACGATAATAGAAATTGCTAATTACAAGTTTTCAAAATCTAGTTATCTTTTCAAATCTAGTTAAAATAAATAAATATTTTTTTGACTCATCTCGTTCTCCGTGTAGGATACCTCTTTTCCGTCTCATTCGATAGATTAAATGAAGAAAACTGCTCTACTATTTAATCTAATGAGTTCAAATTTAAGTAAATTCAATTTTAATTCAATTTTAATAAAGTAGAAAGGGGCGTATTCTAGGTTCTAAGGTCACTTAAAAAAAAAAAGAATCAAACAACTTTTTTTTTTCAATTTTTACATATTCATTCAAAAAAAGTTATATGTTTTGACTTAAGTTAGATAATAGAGTTATTTTTTTTTTATGTATTATTTTTTATGATTAATTTCTTAAAGAGTTTTTGAATTGAATTAATCAGTTACATGAATTCTGAATCCGGAGCTGCCAACGACGATGAATTGAGTTCTTTTTATCTTTCTCCATTTTTGTTCATACCACCTATAATGATTGATAATTCACAAATTTTCAATTGAATTTTTTTGATTCTTGGAACTAGTTATCTTTCTCTATTTCTTAAAAAAAAATTTTAATTGAAACTTAGGGAAGTACTTTAGAAACATATGTATAAAAAAACATATTTTATTGAGTCCCTTCATGCCTACTATAACTAGTTATTTCGGTTTTCTACTAGCAGCTTTAACTATAACCTCAGTTCTATTTATTGGTTTAAGCAAAATACGACTTATTTGAAATTAATTGAATGAAGATTTTTTTATAAAAAACAATTTCGGTAGTATTTCATATGTTCGATAGTTCCGTACCGTGTTAATTACCCAATTTTGCTCATTGAGATTCATCGGCAATACAGATTAAGAGCTCGGAATAGATAGTACCTCTCTTTTTTCCCTTTTAAAAATGAAAACAAAAGAAAATTGAAATGATTGAAGTTTTTTTATTTGGAATCGTCTTAGGTCTAATTCCTATTACTTTGGCTGGATTATTCGTAACTGCTTATTTACAATACAGACGTGGTGATCAGTTGGACTTTTGATTAATTAACATCTCTTTTTTTTTTTACTGACCTCCTTCTTGCTTTCATATGCGGGAGGTCTAATTCAGATTGCTGCTCAATGATTTGCGAACAGTGGAATTTTGACACAATCTAATAAACAAGAGGGATTTCACGCTCTGTAGGATTTGAACCTACGACATTGGGTTTTGGAGACCCACGTTCTACCGAACTGAACTAAGAGCGTTTTTCTTGTTTTTTCTAAAAAACGAAAAGGCTAGAAAGAGGACATTCTTTAACACGAATCCATTTTGTACATATATACTATATCATAGTATATCATAAATTTCAGAATTATATGTATGTCCAATTTTATTAAAAAAAGATAGATCTAAAAAAGATCCCTCGTTACTGCTCAGAAGAGTAGTAATAGGTAGGGATGACAGGATTTGAACCCGTGACATTTTGTACCCAAAACAAACGCGCTACCAAGCTGCGCTACATCCCTTTCAATTGGTTTACAGTGTCATTGTAGAGAATTCCTGTCTTGTTTTCCACATCCTTCTTCTTTTTTATTGGTATATCAAATTCATTTCTTCTTTTTCTTCTCATATCAGATAACAAACATATAATTAAAAAATTACTTTTTTTTACGAAAATTCTCTCAATTTCAATTTGACATAAATAGGCGTTTCCATTTTCAAATGGAATCTCTAAGATCGTTCTAGTAGACAATATTTCAATTCTCATTTTCAAAGTGGGGGGGGCGGAAGTTACGTATACAAATACAAGAACTTCTTAACTACATGTACATCCGTAGTTATATATATTACTATATATAATGTAATACAATAAATAAAGAAGAAAGAAGGAGGATTTCAAATGCGAGATCTAAAAACATATCTTTCCGTAGCACCGGTACTAAGTACTCTATGGTTCGCTTCGTTAGCAGGTTTATTAATAGAGATTAATCGTTTATTTCCAGATGCATTAACATTTCCCTTTTTTTCATTCTAGTTATTAACATCAGAAAGGGGTTAAAAATTTTAGAGATACAATCAACGATCGGGGACTAATCCCCCCCTTTTTTTCGAATTTATTCTAAAAAAATAATTAGAAAAAAGTGGGGGGGGCGAAAGGTCATAAAAATGAGGGTTCAGGATCCACTTAAATTAGTAATAGAACAAAAAACGTGTTGCTAGGGAAAGAGTAGCCGATGAGATACTTAAAAAAAATACTCTACAAAGATTTTCCGTTTTCACAAAATCATTGTCTTGCTTATTATTTGATTTTGATTTAATTACTAATTAATATTCATTGCAACGAAATATTTCAAAATTTTTTTTAGTTAACAGCTTCTATTTTTTTGGTTCTTGTTCTTTCTGGATCCTAAAAATAAAATAGAAGATTGGGGTGAATCATAAATCCAAAGGAGGTTTCATGGCCAAGGGTAAAGATGTTCGAATAACAATTATTTTGGAATGTACCAGTTGTGTTCGAAATGATATTAAGAAAGAATCAGCGGGAATTTCCAGATATATTACTCAAAAGAATCGGCATAACACCCCTAGTCGATTGGAATTGAGAAAATTCTGTCCCTATTGTTATAAACATACAATTCACGGGGAAATCAAGAAATAGATCAAATTGAGTGCTTGTATGTCACCTTTTATTTTAAGAACAGGAATAATGCTAGTATCTATATATTATTACATATATATAAATATAAACAAATAAATCAATAGAAAGAAATCTAATCCTATATTCTTAATTCTATATAGAAACTCTATCCTATATAGAAATAAAAATCGTTTTTATTTTGATCCGATCAAAATAGGATTTTCGAGATTAGGATTTTATAGAGATAAGGAATAAAAAAATTATGAATAAATCTAAGCGGCTTTTTACTAAATCCAAGCGATCTTTTCGTAGGCGTTTGCCCCCGATACAATCGGGGGATCGAATTGATTATAGAAACATGAGTTTAATTAGTCGATTTATTAGTGAACAAGGAAAAATATTATCTAGACGGGTGAATAGAGTGACTTTAAAACAACAACGATTAATCACTATTGCTATAAAACAAGCTCGAATTTTATCTTTGTTACCTTTTCTTAATAATCAGAAACAATTTGAAAGAAGTGAGTCGACCCCTAGAACTACTAGCCTTAGAACCAGAAAAAAATAGACTTATTCTTCAATTCAATAACAATTCCAATCTGAAGGAATTTAAAAAGAGATTAACATTTTATTCGAAAAATCCAATCAAGAATCAAAATTTGATTGTTATGTCTGTGTCTGTCAGAAAAAAAAAAAGAAAAGAATTGTCGAAAAGAAAAAGAATAACTCTTTTTTTAGCGACTATATACTCTCGCTTTGTTTTGACGACTTTTTTATAATACTAATTTCTACTCTACCTTCCCCGAGCTCATTCTCCTTAGAACTCTATTTCAAATAGTTTAGTGGATTTCTTCCAATCCCCTTATTCTTTTATCTCATTCGAAATCGTATAAAGACAACTCCTATTTAATAGAGCTATTTGTGCAAGTATTTTCCGATTAAGAAGTAATTGATTTTTGTACAGATTGTGTATGAATCGGTTATAACTATAGAATACCCCCATTTCGTGAATTACGGCATTTATTCGAGTGATCCATAAACGGCGAAAATCTCTTTTTCTTTTACCCCTATCCCGATGAGACGAAACTAAAGCTCTTATTCTCTGTTGAGTCATAGTTCGTGTAAGTCGTGAATGAGCCCCTCGAAAGCTTGATGCAAATAAACGAAGTTTTGTTCTACGCCTCCGAGCTATATATCCGCGTTTAATTCTAGTCATTGAATAAATCAAACTTTGATGAATAACTAATTCTTTTTTTAGTTATTCTTTTCCCCTTTACTAGTCTATTAATAACCAAACGAATTATTCCAATGTATAAAAAAAAATTCCAATGGCTTTTGCTACTCTAACCTTCCCCACCACTATTTTTTGCTAGGTATTTTCCTTTGCTTTGAAAGGATAAATTGCCCTTGATATAAAAAATAGAATAACTACAAAAAGTAGTAAATAGAAATGGATAAATAGTGGGTTCCATCGTTTCTATGGTTACTTCTAAAACGGTGAGGTCCTCTCTATACACCGGAGCTCCTTCTTTAAATTAATCAATACTATTGGTAACTTGTACAATTCACATTCTTTGGCTCTACCCCATCAATATTCCAGTAATAGGTCTTTCACAATGAGATCCACTTTATACAGTAACGGTATTTCATTTGTAAAATTGATTTGGTCGTTTACCCTGTTAGTCCGTTCTTTTATTTCAAGAGTGGATTTAATAAAAAATGGAATTTCCCCCGCTTAATGGATAACCATTTGTTATCATTGGGGGTTTTCTAAAAAATGGAGTTGATTGGATTTGCACCAATGTAAACCATAAGTTTCAGACACAATAGAAGATATGAACGATCTATCTTTTTTAAATAATGAATGGAGTTCCTCAATTCTATTTTATTCACAGGTACTGATCCTTGATATTTCAAAAAGAATTTCCTTTTTGTGTCTCAGTCTATGATCTAAACGAGTCGCACATACACCCGAGTACATGTTCCTCGTCGCTGAGGGCATCCCCGAAGCGCTGGGGATTTCGTGACATTTCGGATTGGCTGTCTTGTATTTCTAATAAGTTGTTTAATGGTTGGCATACGGAATCATATAAATAATGGGCTGGTTTAGATTAGTTCTAACCGGCTAATTCTGAATTATTTCTCTTCAAGATTCTCTTCAATATATTTTTTTTTATATTGAAGAGAATATGAAACTAAACCTTTAATCTAAAAAGATATAAAATTAGAAATTGTAGATTTGCATGAAATCGCTTCTATTTTTTATTGAACCGCGACAAGATCAACAATTCCATGAGCTTGGGCTTCTGTTGCTGACATAAAAACATCCCTTTCCATGTCTTCGGATACAACCCATATAGGTTTGCCCGTTCTTTGTACATAAACCCTTGTGATAGTTTCGCGAAGTTTTAGTAGTTCTTCCGCTTCCAAGATAAATTCTCCCGTTTGTGCCTCATAAAACGAACTAGCGGGTTGATGGATCATTACCCTGATGATATAATAGAAAATTTTCTTCTATTTCGCAGAATGAGGCGCGATAACCAAAAAAACAGAGAAAATTGAATAACCGTACAGGCTTTTTTTGTGCATTGCATACGGCTCCACAATGGAATTTACTTTTTTGACCTTTCCTTTTGGCGAAAGAAAACAAAATATAGGTTGTATTATACGCAGATCCAGAAATCATCCAATTACCATCCTTCTTTTTTGTAGGAGTTAAAAAAATACTATGATGGTTCCGTTGCTTTATATATCAGTTTTTTGCTTCGTCTATGATTCAGCAATCCCAAAGTGTCTTTTTTTTTTTTAATAAGCTTCCGGTGTGAAAACAAAGTTTGTGACGCTGAGATGTGCCCGAATAGGTAAGATATCATTTTGAAATACCCCTTCCTTATCTCATACTACTCTTTCAATATATAATCTAATTTTTTTTTAATCTAAAAAATTTCATATCGAATTCGAAGTGCCATGCTATTATTACTTAACTAATTCATATTTTCGATGGCGAAGGCATAGTATTTTTTTCTCGAAAATAAAAAAACTCATTGGCGCCAAGCGTGAGGGAATGCTATACGTTTGGTAATTGCTCCTCCGACTAGGATAAAGGATGCTATTGAAGCGGCCAATCCCATGCATATTGTCTGTACATCGGGTCGCACAAATTGCATAGTATCATAAATAGCCATTCCAGATATTACCCATCCACCAGGAGAGTTTATAAACAAATAAAGATCTTTGGTATCCTTTTCTATACTGAGATATATCATAAGACTAATAAGTTGATTCGAGATTTCGGTATCAACCTCTTGGCCTAAAAAAAATAATCTTTCTCGATAAAGTCGGTTGATTAGGATAAAATTTTATTCCTTAGGAGCCGTACAGGCACCTTTTGATGCATACGGTTCAACAAAAATTGTGAAAAAATCAATGTGTCGATTCCAACCCCCCTTTTTTTCATAGAAGGTTTTTCTTTCTAACTTATAACGGAAGGACTTGCTCCCAAAAGTAAAAGAAAAAATCTGTTTTGGCCCCTTTTATTAGATATTATAATCCTATAATAAAACGATTGATTAAGCCTGTCAGACTAACTTGATTCGTTGATATTTTTTTTTCATCGAGATTCAGTTGAAGTGGCGATGGTTTTTTCTTGTTCCTGAACGGGCTTCTTCCTTTTTTTTATTCCATTTTTTAGGTTTATGCTCTACCCCGAGTAAAAGGAAAAATTTGCCCGATTTTTATTTGCACATATAGGACAAATGAACCAAATACCGCATCTTTTTTTACTACTCCTTCTTTTTTTTTCAATTCATTTCTTTCACATGTCTTCTGTCAACTAGTCAACAAATTTTGAATTATATTATTTGATTTGAGCAACAGTATGTTTTAGATCATCCTGTTTCAATTTTTTTTTTTTTTTATAGAATTTTTTATCATAATTTTGCATATTATATAAGTAGTAATTATCAAAATATTATATATTAATTATCAATTGGGTTTTTACTAAACGGAGCCTGGATACTTCATTTTATTAGTCCGATCACGTAAACCATAAAAAAATTTTGATAATCTAATATCAATCTAAATACTCCCTGCATTTAATTCCACTTTATTTTTTGCGCTTCGCGTTACAAATTTTTGATAATTCAATCAATCTTTTTGGGCGAAACAGAGGATATCTCGATCGAGGGAGAAAATGGGGAAATCCCATATAGCCCAATATATCTGACAAGTCGCACTATATGTCAACCCAAGATGTATCTCCTTCTCCAGGACTTCGAAAAGGTACTTTTGGAACGCCAATAGGCATGAAATGAAAAAAAAAGAGAATGAAGTTCTCTATTTCACTTTGATGTGGAAACGTAAGACTGGGGGTTTCTTTTTTTAATACTATTATCCTTTTTTCCTACTTTATTAATCATATTTAAATTAATTATATTTAATACATAAGTTGAATAAGCTAAAATAAAATATAAAATAAAAGTAAAGGAAATTTTTTACGAACGGGCTTCTGAATGATGAACAACAATAGCTATCTTGGTTCATATAAAATAGGATTCACCCCCATTGCGTATTGGTACTTATCGGATATAGAATAGATCCGCTTCCCTTTTTTCTTATGAATCGAATTGTTCCATTATTACTAACAGAATAGAACAAATATTAATCAGAATAGAACAAATATTAATCCTTTCTACGAAATAATTACCTAAAAAAGGGGGGGTCCATAGCATAGTTTTTTCCAATGCAATAAAGTTACATAGTGTCTATTTTTCGTTGATAAAGGGGTATTTCCATGGGTTTGCCTTGGTATCGTGTTCATACTGTTGTATTGAATGATCCCGGTCGTTTGCTTTCTGTTCATATAATGCATACTGCTCTGGTTGCTGGTTGGGCCGGTTCGATGGCTCTATATGAATTAGCAGTTTTTGATCCCTCCGACCCTGTTCTTGATCCAATGTGGAGACAAGGTATGTTCGTTATACCTTTCATGACTCGTTTAGGAATAACCAATTCGTGGGGCGGTTGGAATATTACAGGAGGGACTATAACGAATCCGGGTCTTTGGAGTTACGAAGGGGTAGCCGGAGCACATATCGTGTTTTCTGGCTTGTGCTTCTTGGCAGCTATTTGGCATTGGGTATATTGGGATCTAGAAATTTTTTGTGATGAACGTACAGGAAAACCTTCTTTGGATTTGCCCAAGATTTTTGGAATTCATTTATTTCTTTCAGGAGTGGCTTGCTTTGGTTTTGGCGCATTTCATGTAACAGGATTATATGGTCCTGGAATATGGGTATCCGACCCTTATGGACTAACCGGAAAGGTCCAACCCGTAAACCCGGCGTGGGGCGTGGAGGGTTTTGACCCTTTTGTTCCGGGAGGAATAGCCTCTCATCATATTGCAGCAGGGACGTTGGGTATATTAGCGGGCCTATTCCATCTTAGTGTTCGTCCGCCTCAACGTCTATACAAAGGATTACGTATGGGCAATATTGAAACCGTCCTTTCCAGTAGTATTGCTGCAGTCTTTTTTGCAGCTTTTGTTGTTGCTGGAACTATGTGGTATGGTTCTGCAACTACTCCCATCGAATTATTTGGTCCTACTCGTTATCAATGGGATCAGGGATACTTTCAACAAGAAATATATCGAAGAGTTAGTGCTGGACTGGCTGAAAATCAAAGTTTATCAGAAGCTTGGTCTAAAATTCCGGAAAAATTAGCTTTTTATGATTATATTGGTAATAATCCAGCAAAAGGGGGGTTATTCCGAGCGGGTTCAATGGACAATGGGGATGGAATAGCTGTTGGATGGTTAGGACATCCCGTCTTTAGAAATAAAGAAGGGCGTGAACTTTTTGTACGTCGTATGCCTACTTTTTTTGAAACATTTCCGGTTGTTTTGGTAGACGGAGACGGAATTGTTAGAGCCGACGTCCCTTTTAGAAGGGCAGAATCAAAATATAGTGTCGAACAAGTAGGTGTAACTGTTGAGTTTTATGGTGGTGAACTCAATGGAGTGAGTTATAGTGATCCCGCAACTGTGAAAAAATATGCTAGACGGGCTCAATTGGGTGAGATTTTTGAATTAGATCGTGCTACTTTGAAATCCGATGGTGTTTTTCGTAGCAGTCCAAGAGGTTGGTTTACTTTTGGACATGCTTCGTTTGCTCTACTTTTCTTCTTTGGACACATTTGGCATGGTGCTAGAACCCTCTTCAGAGATGTTTTTGCTGGTATTGATCCAGATTTGGATGCTCAAGTGGAATTTGGGGCATTCCAAAAACTTGGAGATCCAACTACAAAAAGACAAACAATCTGATGCAACATTTCTTTTTTTCTTCTAGTTTCTGTTTGCGATTTTATTTAATAGGTAGGGTACTGCAGGAATCTTTATTTAAACCGCTGCCGTTTCTTTGACTCTTTTTCTTTTTTTCTTTATCCAGAGGGATACTCCCAAGTAAACAAAACAGGTATGAAAGCTATAATTGTAAACCACGATCAAATTTATGGAAGCATTGGTTTATACATTTCTCTTAGTATCCACTTTAGGGATAATTTTTTTCGCTATTTTTTTTCGGGAACCACCTAAAATTTCAACTAAAAAATGAAATAATTTTTCATTATCTTCATTGACGTAATCAGCCTCCAAATATTTGGAGGCTGATTACGTCAACTAGTCCCCGTGTTCCTCGAATGGATCTCTTAGTTGTTGAGAGGGTTGCCCAAAGGCAGTATATAGAGCATACCCAGTAAAACTTACAAGTAACCCAGATATAAAGATGGCGACTAGGGTTGCTGTTTCCATTATTATAGAATTGAAAGACCACAATGGATCTATGCTAAGATCGTTTATTTACAACGGAATGGTATACAAAGTCAACAGATCGTAATGAATACAAAATAAGATTTATGGCTACACAAACTGTTGAGGATAGTTCTAGATCTGGTCCAAGAAGCACTACTGTAGGGAAGTTATTGAAACCATTGAATTCCGAATATGGTAAAGTAGCTCCTGGATGGGGAACTACCCCTTTGATGGGTGTTGCAATGGCTCTATTTGCGGTATTCTTATCTATTATTTTGGAGATTTATAATTCTTCTGTTCTACTGGATGGAATTTCAGTGAATTAGACTGAGAAGAATCTGGAAGCCCCAGCTTTTAGCTGAATACAAAAAAGTAAAGTATGTAGGTCTAAAAATTTTAGCCTATTCTCCTTTGGTAGTTCGACCGCGAAATTTTTTTTCTGCATTGTATATTTCCGGAATATGAGTGTGTGACTTGTTAGAATTGACCCTATGGATAGTACAGAGAATGGGATCTGTCATCTTTATCAAGATGGTTTTACTTCGTCGGATATTCATTCGAGTATCCGGAGCACGAAATAGATCAAATAGATCACAAAGTATTCGAACTATGATTCATACTTAATATTCAGACCTCGTAGCCGGACTTCTTTCCGTTCTATCTTATAAACTTTAATAAATCAAAATATTTTTCTGCTTTTAAACTCGTATTTGGATCAAAGGACAAGCGCTTCTTTGTATTTTATGTTTTTAGTCATTATAGCTATTTTTTTGATTGAATAAGTGATGATCCAATGGTTCTCACTCAGTGAATTTTGGACTTTGAAGGTTTCATTGAATTATCGTGGTTCTCGTATGAATCTGAGGTTTCAATTGATTAGTTACGTAGGGTCTTAACAAGATAATTCCTATCAATAATAAAGAAAACAAGAAGAAATCCCCATTCCCCGTTCCATACAAATAACAAATAAAAAGGCAATAAAGATAGGTAATCTAGAAGATTCAAGAGGCCTGTAACGATCAACACAACATAAAGACGAATGAGCTGACTTGATTTTTTGGCATTTAACCACAAAGAAGAGCTTTCGCATTTTGACTCTTTCATATCTTTTAATAATATTGAATGAAAGAGAAGTTTAAAACTTTATATTCCATATCCGTTTCAATCAGTATGTGGTTCTTTTTTTTGTTTGAGCTGTACGAGATGAAATTCTCATATACAGTTCTTGGAGGGGGAGTAACCTTGGTTTACCTATCTCAATAAAGTTTATGATTGGTTCGAAGAACGTCTTGAGATTCAGGCGATTGCAGATGATATAACTAGTAAATATGTTCCTCCGCATGTCAACATATTTTATTGTCTAGGAGGAATTACCCTTACTTGTTTTTTAGTACAAGTAGCTACGGGATTTGCTATGACTTTTTATTACCGTCCAACTGTTACTGAGGCTTTTGCTTCTGTTCAATATATAATGACTGAAGCTAACTTTGGTTGGTTAATCCGATCAGTTCATCGATGGTCGGCAAGTATGATGGTCCTAATGATGATCCTGCACGTATTTCGTGTATACCTCACCGGCGGTTTTAAAAAACCTCGCGAATTAACTTGGGTTACTGGTGTGGTTCTGGGTGTATTGACCGCATCTTTTGGTGTAACAGGTTATTCTTTACCTTGGGATCAAATTGGTTATTGGGCAGTCAAAATTGTAACAGGTGTACCTGACGCTATTCCGGTAATCGGATCGCCTCTTGTAGAATTATTACGCGGAAGTGCTAGTGTTGGACAATCCACTTTGACTCGTTTTTATAGTTTACACACTTTTGTATTACCTCTTCTTACGGCCGTATTTATGTTAATGCATTTCCTAATGATACGTAAGCAAGGTATTTCAGGTCCCTTATAAATAATATAGATTCTAGATATTTGTAATTACTCATTTATCTTATTACTTGGTGAAGGACCGATAGTATTTTATTGCTATAAATATGGATTATTAAAAAAATAAGACATGTATTTGGATATTTCCCTTCAACTACACAATATTTTATTATGTTTTTGACATAAAAAATTGAAGGGAATTCTATGAAGAGAAAATGGATTATGGGAGTGTGTGACTTGAACTATTGATCGGGCCGTGCAGAAATATGACTTTATCTGCTACATTGGAATTCATAACCAAATGTGTCTTTGTTCCAACCGCTGTGTAAGCCCCATACAGGGGATAGGCTGGTTCACTTGAAGAGAATCTTTTCTATGATCATACCCGACGATGTCGTGGATGAGTGGGCTCCGTAAAATCCAGTAGATAAAGGGATGGAACATAATCCTGATTATGTTTTTAGCTATTTTTGACTAAAAAAAAAAAAAGAAAATAATTATATAGTATGTAAATGCATTCATTTCCTCTGCATCGACTCGATTTATGATACTATCGGAGTGAATACAGGATCTAATGAAGAGTATAGGGTAGACTCCATTAGTAACAAGTAAATCCTTTGTATTTGAAAAATCTCGATATAATTTTTGAGATTAAGGACAAATTGATAAGGTATGAGACGATCCAGAAAGCACATCAACTTTTTAAGCTTACGTGGGTGTTGAGCATTTACCTGTAAGAATCGAATTTCTGGCAATCTT